TGATACATAGTGCGATACAGTCAAAACAAGGTATTAAAGAATAATAATATATACCTCGTAAACAGGTAAGACTCATCAACGAACTCTCTATCCGCTCTTTTCTTTTTCCTTCTAATTGGTTTATGTTTATTTTAGGATAACAAGATGGTTAGAAATCCTTTATTTTTTCAACGCAATCGCTCTTTTGATTTTGGAAAAAAAAAAGATCTTTATCAATATACTGCTTCTTCTACACATTCATCTCTACCCCTAATGTAGAATAACTAATAGTTAGGACTCATAAAAAAATCGATAATCCGCTCATGAGAAAAGTCCTTCCCGCATCAAGCACTAATATCTTTTTAACGTATAATTAGATCGGGTAATCATTCAAATTAAGAACATAAGCTCGTTGCTTTTTATTTCTCTAGAATTGGAGCCCTAGAGCTCTATCCATTTATTCATTCGACCCGACTTGAAATTGATTTTGTTCCACATCAAGAATTCAAACAAGCTTTTCAGGTAAAAATATTCCCCGAATTCCCCGTTGATACGACATGCTGTTTTTTCCATTCATTCCTTTCAGGATCAGTCGTGGTCTTACAAACTCTACCGATAGTATGGACGAATCTGTTACTTCATACAAATGTGTAAAAGATGCTAGCCGCACTTAAAAGCCGAGTACTCTACCATTGAGTTAGCAACCCGAATAAAAAAAAGAATTAGTATGTGCAGATACAATCAGAATCAAAAACGAAATGGAATTGCACGACGTAATCAAATAAAATATCAAATGGAATCAAATAAAAAAAAAATGGATATACCGTCTCTTGTATCTTATCTTATGTTATCCCTTCTTAGATTATCTATTTTTTTTTTTGAATCAAAATTTTTATATCACACAAAAGTAACTTCTTGTATCACAGAAAATCCAATGAGCCCATCATGTGAATTGAATGAAGTAAAATAAAAAAAACCAAGTCTATGAAGCGGAGATAACTAGATCTATTTATCCACAATCGGATTATATTTGTTTGATCCACTGTTGTCAATATGAATGTGAATAGTGAAAAACGAATACAATGGAGAACACAAAAGAATAAAAAAAAAAAAAATAGAAATAACAATTTCAATTGAATATCTTTCTTTTTTTATTTATATTTCATTATTCAATTTAATTAGTCAATTGAAATATCTATTTATTAATATTTCATCTATAAATTATATATTTCTATTAATTGAAATAAATAGAAATAGGAAAATATATATATATAATATATATATAATATATAATAATTAAAATGAAAAAAAGAGAAAATAAATAAAAAAAGAAAAAACTACGGAGTTGTGTTGTATTGGCACGATAGAGATAATGAACATAAATAGAAAAAAAAAGTGTAGGCGAAAGAATAAATTAAGGTAAGGAAGAAGTAAAGTAGAAAAAAATCTCGGGTTTATTCAATCAATAAATAAATATAAGTAGAATAAACAAGCGTAATCCCTTGTGTTTTTTTATTTGTTCATAGATTTCCAACAAAAACCAACCCATTGATGGTAATGTCAAAATTTTCTATTTCTAGTATAAAACCAATTATTTCATTTATTCACTTGATTGATCTTTAATAAATAAGTGTAGTAGAACAAGAGAGGGGGGAAATAATAGAGAAAAGGTTATCCAAAGCTATAGACAAGTCATCCACACCCTCTTTTTTTTTTTATTTCATTAATTGCATTTTTCGGTTATTGATTCAGGTCAAATTCCGTAAAAACCGCAGCCCTCTTTGAAATATCATGAACAGTTCCTGTAGGTTGAGCACCTTTTTCAAGAAAATATAGAATTGCAGGAACATTTAAATAGGTTTGATTCTTTATCGGATCATAAAAACCCACTTTACGAAGATCTCTTCCCTCTCTTCGGGATCGAACATCAATTGCAACGATTCGATAAACGGCTCATTGGGATAGATGTAGATTAACAATACCCCCCCCAGAACCGTATAAGAAGTTTTCTCCTCGTACGGCTCGAGAAAATTGGAAGTTATGTATATGTATAGAATTCTAATTAATGTAAAATAGATCCATAGATTATCAAATCAATTAGACTATGATTTCATTTTTTTTTTATTCTTTTCCAAAAAAGAAATTAAAAAAAAAATTCTTATTTGTATCCTCATAACTCAAGTTGGGTAACTCTCACTCAAAGGAAAACCTTTAAGCATTTCATTTATTGAGCCGTCTATAACCCCCTTTTTGCCTGTCTCCTTTAGAATCTATTCTATTCTTCATTCTGATCTAGTTTAGTTATTGAGACAATTAACAAGTTTAGTTATTAAAACAATTAAAAAAGGTATTTCCTTGTTCCGGGATCCTTTATCTTTGCTTTGAATCATTGGGTTTAGACATTACTTCGGTGATCTTTAATCCTTTCAAAATGGCAGCAACATACCATTTTTTGTGATTTCTTTTTATCAAAGAACCATATGAATGATTGATTCTCGCGTGATACACTTTTGATCAAAAGAGTTTTCCTAATTCCAACAAATTGGATGTTTGAATTTGAAACTTGCTTGAATTGGATCCTTTCGATTTCTATATCGAAAATATACTTACGAAGTTGTTTCAACTTATTGATTGACACTAACCCTAGATCTCCGCCCCTGAGAAATGAATTAATACTTTCTACTCGAGCTCCATCATGTAATATTTACATTAAAACTTCCCCAAAATGAAATGAGGGTTATAGTGGAACAGAACAAACGATGTCGAGCCAAGAGCATCTTCATTCCTATATATAAAAGAAAATGGTGGATGTAAGATAAGAATCCACAGTTGATCATGTCCTTCAAGTCGCACGTTGCTTTCTACCACATCGTTTTAAACGAAGTTTTACCATAACCTCTAGTTTCTTGGAACTGGTATGTAATTGATTCAATTATGGAATCATGAATAGTCATTGGTTTAGTTGGTACATAGTTATCTATACTGTTATGAATGGGTAGTTTCTTAAAAAGTATCAGCAAGAATTCCATTTTTTTTTTTAAACCCACATTTTCTTTTAGATATTGGATTTTCTTTTAGTATATTGGATGAATACAATTTTTTGTATGAATGCAATATTTATTTAATATGAAATGGAATATATATATTATTCTTTTTTTTTTTATTTCTATAAATTTAGAAAAAATTACGAATAAATAAGAAATACGTTCTTTTTGAATCCGCATTTTCAAGTTTCTTGATAGGATGGATTCGCCAGTTTAACACTTCTTCAAGTACCAAGGATTCATAGGAAATCATTCAAAATAATTGATTGAAAGTTTTCTACCTCGATATTATTATTTGACTAAAGTTTTCCAATAAGGGAAGGGACATTTTATTATCTTTTATTATCATAAAAAAAACCTATTCGAATTAACCCATCAATGATTTAAAACAAATAGATAGATCAAAAACAAATCCAATTTTTTTTTACTCTAAATTATTTTAGCCTAAACCGGTCTTAAGAGACTTAATCCCATTGATTCAATTCAATTAGTACCAAAAACGCAAGCCCTTCGTATTTATAATTCCACATAAATCCACAGAAATCAAATAATCAAGTTGCACACACCATTTAAGGGATAGAGAATAAGAGAGGCTTTCACATTTCGATTTTGAATTAAAATGACATCATGGAAAATATATGAGACGTAAGGTTTTTTTATGAATAACGAATTTCAAATATGAATATGAAAGATATGGACATACGATGAAAAGCCCGTCCTACTTTTTTTTCATTAAAAAAGTCTTTTTTTTTTATCTATGTTCCCATCTTTTACCTAGATAAAAAATGGATTCAATTCCATCTACGTCTTATGGTATTTAAACTCGATTCAATTTGTGAAAAAAATATGATTTAGAGACGAATCAAAAATAAGAAAAATAATGATAAGAAAGAAGAATCACATTCTATCTAATATTAGACTCTTAAACAGAAGGTTGTTCAAAAAAGGCAATCTTTTTTTGATATGATAATTTTGATATGATTATATCATATATAATATTATGGAATATTATGATATATAATATCATAATACTATGATATATATAATACGCATACTCTGGGACGGAAGGATTCGAACCTCCGAATAGCGGGACCAAAACCCGTTGCCTTACCACTTGGCCACGCCCCATTTCTATTCAAGACTAATAAACACTAATATTGTTATTGGTTGTTCGTCAATTCCAGTCCAAATATTGATAGAATCAATTAGATTGTTGCTAGGATTTTGATACGTGTAGATATCGAATGAAACTGAATTTATTGATCATTAGATATAATTCAATTAAGATATTGTATGAAAGTAGGATTTCTTCTATATCTATTTTGATTTGAGAATGGAAGGATTTTTGATTGGCTGAGTTCAAATCAAAGAAAAGAAAGGTTTTTTGACCTACCTTATGTTATTAATTTTTACCTTATCCCTTATATCAATAATAAGATATTAATAACTCAATCAACTCAAAAAAAAATTATCTTCAAGAACAAAATGTTTGTTATGCTTAATATTTTAAGTTTAATCTGTATCTGTCTTAATTCTGTCCTTTATTCAAGTAGCTTTTTCTTAGCCAAATTACCCGAGGCCTACGCTTTTTTGAATCCAATAGTAGATATTATGCCAGTAATACCTGTGTTCTTTTTTTTATTAGCTTTTGTGTGGCAAGCTGCTGTAAGTTTTCGATGAGATTTTTCATACTGTCCTAGAAAAATTCATGATTTACTCGAAAAAAAAATTCTAACAATTTCTAATATAAGATCAGATAAGTCTTACATACAGTCTGAACCGTTAAGTTAAATATTGAAATTCTTGTATAGCTGTGCTAAATCTAGATCACTCTCATTTTCTTGTTATAACTTTTTTTTCCATTGAACGACCCTATTAGAGTCCCCCACAATATATAATTGTTGGTATAAAAAAAAATTTTCATTAATAAACAACTCAACTCTGATTTTCTGAAATTTTTTTTTTTTTCTAGAAATCACTTCATTTCTTGGTGTCAAAAAATAGGGTATGCAGTATAAAAATAGAGAATCTATTCTCTTTTTTTTTTTTGAAAAAAAAAATGCTATTGGAGATTGTGTAATGCTTACTCTAAAACTATTTGTTTATACAGTAGTGATATTCTTTGTTTCTCTCTTCATTTTCGGATTCCTATCTAATGACCCGGGGCGTAATCCTGGACGTGAAGAATAAAAAATCATATTTTTGTTTTCCTTGCTTGATTTGCAAATTTTTATCTATTCCACATCTTTCTTTAACTATATAAAAAAAAAAAAAATACCAAGTCATCGACAGAAACGGAAAGAGAGGGATTCGAACCCTCGGTACGAAAAACGCGTACAACGGATTAGCAATCCGACGCTTTAATCCACTCAGCCATCTCTCCCCCAATTGAAAAATGAAAAAGAATAATTACTATGATACATTAAGTAAGGCTTGAAAAAAGCCCTTCTTTATCTCTCTTTATTATTTTATTATATCTTTATTATTTATTATATAGATAGCTATATAAAGCTATATATAGATAATATATATCTAAAAACTTTTATCAGAAATTCCAATTCCATTTAGATTTTAAATAAAGTAAGGGCTCAAAAGAGATATCTACAATCCAATATTTGAATATATAAATACCAATCTATTAAATGTTAATAAAAAAAATTTTGAATAAATTAAGAAAATCAAAAATAAAATGAAAATATATATATATATTAAATAATAAATAAAATCAATAAAAGTACCTTGTTTATTTCGTCCGAAAAGTCCCTTTTTATTTCCACGGCCTGGCCTGGTCAGTACCTAGCCGGGCTTTTTTTTTTGTTCCAATGAATCGTAGAAAAAATGATTTATTTTATTTGAAAACTCAAAATTCTTTTGAAATAAAATAACAAAAATCGAAACAACAATCATATCATAAGAAGGATTATTTCGATTCCTATGATACAGAATCAAATGATATAGAATCAAAGTGCCATTTCTTATTATTCTTTCTTTTTTTATTTACTTTTTTTTACTGGAATAAAAAAAAACTTATCATTTAATTAGTTAAATGAGTCCTCGTTTACTAATCTCATTAGTCTTCCTGATAAAAATATGTCAACGCTCTCATTTTCATGATTTTTTTTCTGATCCTATTTTTTTATTACTAGGACCTATTTTTGTGTTCGACAAAAGGTCGATTTATATGCAATAATAGCATTGTAGCGGGTATAGTTTAGTGGTAAAAGGGTGATTCGTTCTATTAACCCTTTAATAGTTAAAGGGTCTTTCGTTTGATTTATATTTCGATCAAAAACTTTATTTCTTAAAAGGATTTAATCCTTTTCCTATCGATGAAAAATTCGAGGAAAAATATAAATTCTCGTGATTTGTATCCAAGAGTCCGTTATAAATTCAAAAAATTGGATCATGAAATTACGAAACATAATTTATTTTTGAATTGGATCCATACTTCCAATTGAACGAGTAAGGAATCCATGGATAAAGGTAGAAAGAACGGTCTATTTCTAATCGTAACTAAATCTTCAATTTGAGATTTATATAAGGGAGATTGAAGCAAAACAAAATAGCTATTAAACAATGTCTTTGGTTTACTAGAGACATCGACAGATTATATTGTTTTAGCTCGTTGGAAACAAAAAAGACTTTTCCTAAGGATTATTTCAAATAGAAATAGGGAACGAAGTAACTAGAAAAGATTGTTAGAATCCTCTTTTCTTCTATAGGGATCATCTATAAAGCAGGTCCTTTTGAATGCATTCAGACAGAAAGGCTGACATAGATGTTATGGGTAGAATTTGTTTTTTTTTTTCGTTTACATCTTTTTTTTCCATCTTCCATAAAGGAGCCGAATGAAATCAAAGTTTCACGTTCGGTTTTGAATTAGAGACGTTCAAAATGATGAATCAACGTCGACTATAACCCCTAGCCTTCCAAGCTAACGATGCGGGTTCGATTCCCGCTACCCGCTTATCTTATATATTTTATCTTCTATTTTTTTTTATTAAAATGATATCGTAATTTTATAGATTTATTATTTTTTGATTACTATATTTCGAAATTCATAATAGACAAATATTTTTGAATTGATTCATTTCCAATTCGAATATTTTCATTCTATTTTTTAATATAATAAATTATTATTATATAAAGTACTCTATATTATTTTATAAAATAAGATAATTGAATTAATATCGAATAAAATGAATCTAGAATTACTATAAATCATAATAAGATAAATTTTACAATTGAATTGTAAATTCAATTAATGGAATGCATCATTGAATTGAATAAGCAATTTCCGGAATTCGTGCACATCTTTTGTTCATAAAAAAAAAAGATGTGCAAATAAGAAAAAAAATAGGAGTGAAATTAACTGTGACACGTTCATTAAAAAAAAATCCTTTTGTAGCAAATTATTTATTAAAAAAAATAAATAAGCTTAACACAAAGGAAGAAAAAGAAATAATAATAACTTGGTCACGAGCATCTACCATTATACCCACAATGATTGGTCATACTCTTGCTATTCATAATGGAAAGGAACATTTGCCTATTTATATAACAGATCATATGGTAGGGCATAAGTTGGGAGAATTTGTGCCAACTATAAATTTCCGGGGGCATGCGAAAAATGATAATAAATCTCGTCGTTAATAATTTAAATTAGTAAAATCAGAAAATAAAATGAATAGAGATAAAATAAAGATACTTATGATTCATTAGTGAGAGGTGAACCTTATGATAAAGAAGACAAAAAAGAATGGATATACAGAAGTATACGCTTTAGGTCAACATATATGTATGTCCACTCACAAAGCACGAAGGGTAATTGATCAGATTCGTGGACGTTCTTACGAAGAAACACTTATGATACTAGAACTCATGCCTTATCGAGCATGTTATCCAATTTTCAAATTGGTTTATTCTGTAGCAGCAAATGCTAGTCACAATATGGGTCTCAACGAAACCAATTTAGTCATTAGTAAAGCTGAGGTCAACAAAAGTATTACTGTGAAAAAATTAAAACCTCGAGCTCGAGGCCGAAGTTATCCGATAAAAAGACCCACTTGTTATATAACTATTGTATTGAAAGATATATCTTTAAATGAAGAAGAGTGTAAAAGATCCGAATACTCCATATTATGCTTAAAAAAACCTAAATGTATAAATAAATACGCGGATATCGCATGTTATAATATGGATAATAATGGGGGGGTATGGGACAAAAAATAAATCCACTCGGTTTTAGACTTGGTGCAAACCAAGGACATCGTTCTATTTGGTTTGCACAACCAAAAAAATATTCTGAAGGTCTACAAGAAGATCAAAAAATACGAGATTGTATCAAAAATTATGTAAAAAAAAATAGAAGAATATTCTCCGGTGTTGAGGGAATTGCACGTATCGAGATTCAAAAAAGAATTGATCTCATTCAAGTAATAATCTATATGGGCTTCCCAAAGTTATTAATAGAAAGTGGGTCTCGAAGAATCGAAGAATTACAAATGAATGTACAAAAAGAGTTAAATTTTGTCAACCGAAAACTAAACATTGCTATTAGAAGACTTGAAAATCCTTACGGAAACCCTACTATTCTTGCAGAATTTATAGCCGGGCAGCTAAAGAATAGAGTTTCATTTCGAAAAGCAATGAAAAAAGCTATTGAATTAACTGAACAGGCAGGTATAAAGGGAATTCAAGTACAAATTGCCGGGCGTATAGACGGAAAAGAAATTGCACGTGTTGAATGGATCAGAGAAGGTAGGGTTCCTCTACAAACCATTCGAGCTAAAATTGATTATTGTTCCTATACAGTTGCAACTATCTATGGGATATTAGGGATTAAAATTTGGATATTTGTAGACGAGGAATAATAAGCCTTTCCTCAATTTGTCTTTCTATTTTATTCAATCATAGAACAAACAAAAATTCATTCTTTTTTTTTTTAATAGTAAATGAAAAATTCTATAGGCTTGAATAAAAATTCAATTAATTATTTGAAATAATTGCTATGCTTAGTGTGCGACTCGTTGGTTTTTCTGTTAGGATAAAAATGGACCTGACCATAACATAATATGAACTAATAATTGAAAAAAAAAAAATAACCAACTCATCGTTTCACATTATCTGGATCGAAAAAAGAAAGCAGTCAAGATATGTTATATTGGTCATGTCATATCATTGTAGCAACTGAAATTTTTTTTTGCATAAACAAAAACACCAATCTAATTATCAGTTGTGAAGCATTAAAAGTATACGGATAAATGGAAGGGTGAAAGAAAGAGAGAAAAAAAATATCAATGATATAAGATTCCAATATGGAATATGTAAGGTCTATGAGTCATCTCATAAAAGGTAGTGTAAGAAAACAGCAATACTGCTTGATTCAGAATTAGATTAATCTGTTAATAGAAGAAAAAAGCCAAGAGCCCTGAGTCAATAAAGACTGAGAAGATTGACTCAACAACAAATTTCATTCATTAGGGGCTCCGTTGTAGAATTAAGACCTAACCATTAATCAAGAAATGATGGGGACGAGGGAACCCAAGAATACATAATATTCTGTTGAAAATAAATATTAATGATTCATTGGGTAGGATGGCGGAATCCACCCAAGACCAAGCCATTAATTCGGAAAGGTCATTTCATGGGCTAAGCTTAGAACGTAAATACATATAAAAAGAGTAAATATTCGCCCGCGAACTTTTTTTTATTCGCTTGAATTTCTATATTTTGGTCGATTAAAGACCCCCCAAAAAATAATAGATAATAAAAGAAAAGAGAAACCAAAATCAAATTATGTAAATCATGTATAAATAGAATACATATTTAGTTCTATCTCAAAAGAAGAGAGAAAAATGGATAATAGATTAGATGAAATCTCAAAGAATACCCTAATTCAGTCTATTATTGACACTATAGATGTATAGTCTATTCTTTTGGAATCATTTCATTCGTGAGGAGCTGGATGAGAAGAAACTCTCACGTCCGGTTCTGTAGTAGAGATGGAATTGAGAAAAAACAACCATCCACTATAACCCCAAAAAAACTAGATTTCGTAAACACCATAGAGGAAGAATGAAAGGAATTTCGTATCGAGGTAATCATATTTGTTTCGGTAGATATGCTCTTCAGGCACTTGAACCCGCTTGGATCACATCTAGACAAATAGAAGCGGGACGACGAGCAATGACACGAAATGCACGACGTGGCGGAAAAATATGGGTACGTATATTTCCAGACAAACCAGTTACAGTAAGACCCACGGAAACACGTATGGGTTCGGGGAAAGGATCTCCTGAATATTGGGTAACTGTCGTTAAACCGGGTAGAATACTTTATGAAATGGGCGGAGTAGCAGAAAATATAGCCAGAAAGGCTATTTCAATAGCGGCGTCAAAACTGCCTATACGAACCCAATTCATTATTTCGGGATAGGAATGTAGAATCAAAGGAAAGCGGTCTTTGGTATGCAAAAAAAAAATGGCCATTTCAAATTTATTTTTTGTTTGGTTTGAACAAACAATATTTCTTTTTGTTTTTTTTTTTAGCCCTTTGAATTGAAAGAACAGATTCACAAAAATAATATGATTCAACCTCAAAGCCATTTGAATGTAGCGGATAACAGCGGGGCCCGAAAATTGATGTGTATTCGAATCATAGGAGCTAGTAATCGACGATATGCTCATATTGGTGACGTTATTATTGCTGTAATCAAAGAAGCAGTCCCAAATACACCTCTAGAAAGATCAGAAGTGATTAGAGCTGTAATTGTACGTACTTGTAAAGAACTCAAACGTGAAAACGGTATGATAATACGCTATGATGACAATGCTGCGGTTGTTATTGATCAAGAGGGAAATCCAAAAGGAACCCGCATTTTTGGTGCGATCCCCCGCGAATTGAGACAGTTAAATTTCACTAAAATTATTTCATTAGCACCTGAAGTGTTATAAGATGAGACCAAGATATAGTTAGAATATTTGAATGAAATTAATTAATAGATTGTATCTCACGTATATACTTTTCAAAATTTAAAAATATTTGAATAAATAAAGAGCATGTTAATTATATTCAAATTCGAAAGAAACACTTATTTTGGTTTATCATGGGTAAGGATACTATTGCTAACCTAATAACCTCTATACGCAATGCTGACATGACTAGAAAAGAAACGGTTCGAATACCATCTACTAACATCACTGAAAACATTGTGAAAATACTTTTACGAGAAGGTTTTATTGAAAACGTAAGGAAACATTTAAAAAACAACCAAAATTTTTTGGTTTTAACCCTACGACATAAAAGGAATAGGAAAGGACCATTTAAAAGTTTTTTAAATTTAAAACAGATCAGTAGACCTGGTCTACGAATCTATTCTAACTCTCAAAAAATTCCTAGAATTTTAGGAGGGATGGGGGTTGTAATTCTTTCCACTTCTAGGGGTATAATGACAGACCGAGAGGCTCGACTAGAAAAAATGGGCGGAGAAATTTTGTGTTATATATGGTAATCTTTATAATATGCGAATTATATACAAAACCTCCCTATCTCTTTTTTTTTTTTTTACAAAAAAGAGAGGATTTCTAATATAATATAAGTCTTGCTTCATTAGTTGATACTTCAAGGGTTTTCAGCAAAAATGAAAGAACAAAAATAAAGTGATGAAGGTTTAATTACAGAACCCCTGATATGTTCCGGGTTCATTGTCGTTTCGAGAATGGAGATAGAATTATAGATTTTTTTTTAGGACCGATTCAACATAGTACTATACAGATACTAGCGTGGAATAGTGTTAAAATGAAAGTCAATTTTTATGATTCAACCATAGAACGTATAGTTTTATAAACTACAAAACAAAGATGCAAATAATTTTTTTGGTTTTCAATTTCAATATTCTTTTGTTTTTGTTTTGTAAGGATACACTTCTAAATTCAAAATTTCAAGAAACTTATTTTCTTCAAATAGGTAGATTCGCAATTAAAGTAAGGAATGACAGACAAATATGAAAATAAGAGCCTCCATTCGTAAAATTTGTGAAAAATGTCGACTGATCCGTAGGCGGAAACGAATTATAGTAATTTGTTCCAACCCGAGACATAAACAAAGACAAGGATAATCTTTCTAAAAAACTAAAAAAAAAAAGATCTGTTTTAACATGAAATGGATATATCCATATATCTCTGATTTATATTTATGAGATGATAAAATATGGCAAAACCCATACCAAGAAGTGGTTTACGTAGGAATGGACGTATTGGTTTACGTAAAAGTACGCATAAAATACCAAAGGGAGTTATTCATGTTCAAGCAAGTTTCAACAATACAATTGTGACTGTTACGGATGTACGGGGTCGAGTAATTTCTTGGTCCTCCGCCGGTACTTGTGGATTCAAAGGTACAAGAAGGGGGACACCATTTGCGGCTCAAACCGCAGCAGGAACTGCTATTCGGACAGTAGTGGATCAAGGTATGCAA